AGATTAATTGAATCATCAAAAATTTGGAGCGTGAAGTGCAATTAGATACATTCTTGGGGAAATTAAGATTACTATTATAATTAGAAAAATTTATGGTTAGCTTAGTGGAACTAAAAAACTTAAGTATCCAGGCTCCGTTTAGAAAAAGCCCAATTGGAAATAGATATATGATTACTATTTGTATCATAAACGATTTCTTTTTGTAAAGAGAAGCCATCTCAAACTCTTAATCAATCGAGTAATATTAATATGCACGAATACATCAAATTTTTGGCGGAAGGCATAAAAATTGAAAAAGGGGGGAAGTCATAACAAAAAGAAGTGGTAATGGAATCATTTGTCCTATATGTACAAATAAAAATCGGGCGTATCCTTACCCGGAGTAGAGCATAAACCTAAAAAGATTAACAGGGCCCATTCAGGAACAAGAAAACGACATTGTGATTTGGATTAGATCTCGATGAAACAATATATCAATAAGAAGTTAATTCGATAAGTTTAGTGACTTCTTTTTTTTTATTTTCTATTATTTTTATATTACAAGAATACAAGAATATTATACGAAAAGGAGCAAAAACCTGTCTTTTTTTAAAAATCGAAGAAAAGTCCTTTCGTTAGAAGTCAGAAAGAGCCTTCTACGAATATAAAAAAAGAAAGAGGATTGGAATCTGCACATTGATTCTTTTTTTTGCAATTTTTTGTTGAACCGTATGCACCAAAAGGCGCCTGTACGGTTCGTAAGGGATATAATTTTACCCTAATCAACCGACTTTATCGAGAAAGATTACTTTTTTTAGGACAAGAGGTTGATAGCGAGATCTCGAACCAACTTATTGGTCTTATGGTATATCTCAGTATAGAGAATGATACCAAAGATCTCTATTTGTTTATAAACTCTCCCGGCGGATGGGTTATCCCTGGAGTGGCTATTTATGATACAATGCAATTTGTGCGACCAGATGTACAGACAATATGCATGGGATTAGCCGCTTCAATGGGATCTTTTATCTTGGCCGGAGGAGAAATTACCAAACGTCTAGCATTCCCTCACGCTCGGCGCCAATGAGGTTTTTATTTGAGAGAAAAAAATAAGACTATGCCTTCGCCATATGAATATTAAGTAATAATAGCATGGCACTTTGAATTCGATATCAAAATAAAACAATTTTTATTGTTTTTTCAAAACATTTGATTATGTATCGAGAGAGTAGTATGAGATAAAAGGTATTTCCTGTTTTTTATATTGGAGATTCCAGTTCAGCGTCACAAACTTTTTTATTTTCACACCGGGGGCTTAGTTGTATTCTGAAAGAGTTCGAAATAAAAAAAAAAGATTATTTTTTTCCTTAATTTTACAAAAAGCAACTTTGGGATTGCTGAAACACAGACAAACCAAATAATCTTAATAATAAATATATATAAAGTAAATATATATAAAGCAACGGAACCATCATAGTATTTTTGAACTCCTACGAAAGGAAGGGTGGTAATTTGATCATTTACCGATCTGGGTCTGATAGATCCTATTTTTTTCGTTGATGGAAGGTAAAGGTAAATTTTATTATAGAGCCGTATGCAATGCATAAAAGATGCCCGTACGGTTGTGGTTGTTCAATTCTATCTTTTTTTTATTTTTATTCTTTATCTTTCTTTTCTATTCATCATGCAAAATAGAGGAACCCCTCTTTTGTTATACCATCAGGGTAATGATTCATCAACCTGCTAGTTCTTTTTATGAGGCACAAACGGGAGAATTTATCCTGGAAGCGGAAGAGCTGCTAAAACTGCGTGAAACCCTCACAAGGGTTTATGTACAAAGAACGGACAAACCCTTATGGGTTGTCTCGGAAGACATGGAAAGAGATGTTTTTATGTCAGCAACAGAAGCCCAAGCTTATGGAATTGTTGATGTTGTAGCGGTGGTTGAGTGAAAAGCCCGGATTTTTTCGCGCAAATTCTCGATTTCCTATTTTATATTTTTGCTGAATTTACTAGAAAATTAAATAGAAGTAATTAAAAATCATCAGGTTAGGATCGATCTAAACCAGCCCATTATTTATATGATATGATTCAACATGCCAACTATTAAACAACTTATTAGAAATACAAGACAGCCAATCAGAAATGTCACAAAATCCCCCGCGCTTCGGGGATGCCCTCAGCGTCGAGGAACATGTACTAGGGTGTATGTGCGACTCGTTCAGATCATGAGCTGGGATAAAAGAAAGAAAACCTTTTCTAGTATCAATGATCAGTACCGGGGAATAGGATAGAATAGAAAAAGAAGTCCGTTCAATTCAGTATAAAAAAAATCTATCCATTCTATTGTGTATGAAATTTATGGTTTCCATTGGTGCAAATCCAATCACCTCAATTTAAGATAAGAAGCAATTCTCCATTGGTAGCAAATGGTTATCCATTAAGCGGATAAAATCCTACTTAAAAATAAAAACATAAAACTTAGGCCCCTCTTGCAAGAACGGACTAACAGGGTTAGCTACCCAGCCAACTTTCATAATTAAATACCGTTACTGTGTAAGTAGATCTAATCGTGAAAGACCTATTACTAGATAATTCATGGGTAGAGCCAAAGAATGTGAACTATACAAGTTACCAATAACATTGATTAAATGAAGTAAAGGCTCCGGTGTATAGAGAAAACCTCACCGTTTAAGAAGTAACCATATAAACGAAGGAAGCCACTATTTCTTTATCCATTTATATTTTTTATTTATTATATTTTGATACCTAGTAAAATGAAATTTCTTATTTCGAAGTGAAATGTCTAGAAAAAAGAAAAATAGCGGTCGGGAAGGTTATAGTAGCCAAAGTCATTGGAATTTTTAGTTTATACATTGGAAAAAAGCTTTGTTATTAATAGACTAGGAAAGGTAAAAAGAATAACTGAAAGAAAGGAAATCTATTAGTTATTCGTCAAAGTTTCATTTATTCAATGACCAGAATTAGACGGGGAAATATAGCTCGGAGACGTAGAACAAAAATTCGTTTATTTGCATCAAGCTTTCGAGGGGCTCATTCAAGACTTACTCGAACAATTACTCAACAGAAAATAAGAGCTTTGGTTTCGTCGCATCGGGATAGGGATAAGCAAAAGATAAATTTTCGCCGTTTGTGGATCACTCGAATAAACGCAGTAATTCGTGAAATAGGGGTATCCTATAGTTATAGTAGATTAATACACGACCTATATAAGAAACAGGTGCTTCTTAATCGTAAAATACTTGCACAAATAGCTATATCAAATAAAAATTGTCTTTATATGATTTCCAATGAGATCATAAAAGAAGTACATTGGAAAGAATCCACCGGAATAATTTAAACGGAGTTCCCCGGAGAATGAACTCCGGGAGGGTAAAGTCAAAATAAATATTATAAAAAAATAGTAAAACTGAATGAACACACTCAAAAAAATCTTTATTCTTGCCCGATTATTTTTTTTTTTCTTACGACACGATAATTAAATCCATATTTTTCGAACAAAACATCAATCTGCGTTTGAGTTCGGATTTTACTTTTTTTTAGTCAAGTGAAGAAAGAGTAAGCCTATTTATTTCTGGCTCGAAGACCCGCAGTTCTGGTGGTCGACTCGGTTCTTTCAAACTGTTTCTCATTATTAAGAAAAGGTAACAAAGATAAAATACGAGCTTGTTTTATAGCAATAGTAATTAATCGTTGTTGTTTCAAGGTCAATCTATTCACCCGTCTAGATAATATTTTTCCTTGTTCGCTAATAAATCGACTAATTAAACTCATGTTTCTATAATCAATTCGATCCCCCGATTGAATCGGGGGCAAACGCCTACGAAAAGATCGCTTGGATTTAAGAAAAGGCCGCTTGGATTTATCCATGGTTTGTTTAGTTTATTCCTTATCCCGAAAATCCTATTTCGGTCGGATCTAAAATGAATTAGAATAAATAGGATTTGGTTTGTTTATATTTAATTATGTTATATATAGAATAGAATATTTAACTATGTTCTATATAGAAATGTCATTTTTACCCTTCCTTGGAAGGGTTACATACAAGTGCTCGATTCGATCTATTTCTTTATCTCCCCATGAATCATATGTTTGTAACAAAATGGACAGAATTTTCTCAATTCCAATCGATTAGGCGTGTTGTGACGATTCTTTTCAGTAATATATCTGGAAATACCCGTTGATACCTTATTAACACCATTTCGAACACAACCGGTACATTCCAAAATAACCGTTATTCGGACATCTTTTCCCTTGGCCATGAACCCCCTTTGGATTTTTGATTTACTCAACTCTTCTATTTTCGATCCGAAACGAAGAAGAAGGAAGGAAGGATAAATAGAAGTTATTAACTTGAAATCCAATTATGAAAACTTTCGCTGCAATCAATATACTAAAAAAATTTCTAAACTTTATTTCAAATTCAAATCACAGTATTTCATTTACATTTAAGTACCTTGTATAAGAGTCTTGTCCTAGATCTAGGCCCCACCCTGTTTATTCTACCTCCGTCCCTAGTTAATTTTTTAATTTAATAATTTATTTAATTCAAACTTGAACCCAAGTCTCGAAGCTGTTGAATACACCTTTTCTTTTTTTCTCTTTCCTCCCTCTTATTCTAAAAGGAAAAAGGGAAAAAAGAGAAAAAGGGGGCAAGGGATTAGTCACAAATATTTAATAGTATCTCGAATCTCCGTTATTTGGTACCGTATCAATAACTAGAATCAAAAAAAGGGGAATGTCAATGCATCTGGGAAAAAACGATTAATCTCTATCAATAGACCTGCTAAAGACCCGAACCATAGAGTACTTAATACCGGTGCCACGGAAAGATATGTTTTTAGATCTCGCATTGAAAAATCTCCTTCCTTCTTTTATTGTAATATAAAATGGTAATACATAAATGATCAGATGCATATGCAGTTAAGAACCTTGTACACGGAATCCCTAATTCAAATTGAAATGTACAACTATCCAGTAAATAAAAATTTTTCTTAAAA